TATGGATTAAATTATAAGAAAAGTTTTCAATCAAAAATGAATCTTTGTGAACAATGTGGATATCATTTGAAAATGAGTAGTTCAGATAGAATTGAACTTTCGATCGATCCGGGTACTTGGGAGCCTATGGATGAAGACATGGTCTCTCTGGATCCCATTCAATTTCATTCGGAGGAGGAGCCTTATAAAAAGCGTATCGATTCTTATCAAAGAAAAACAGGATTAACCGAGGCTGTTCAAACAGGCATAGGGCAACTAAACGGTATTACCGTATCAATTGCGGTTATGGATTTTCAGTTTATGGGGGGTAGTATGGGATCCGTAGTGGGGGAGAAAATTACCCGTTTGATTGAATACGCTACTAAAGAATTTCTACCTCTTATTATAGTGTGTGCTTCTGGAGGGGCACGCATGCAAGAAGGAAGTTTGAGCTTGATGCAAATGGCTAAAATATCTTCTGCTTTATATGATTATCAATCAAATAAAAAGTTATTCTATGTACCAATCCTTACATCTCCTACTACCGGTGGGGTGACAGCTAGTTTTGGTATGTTGGGGGATATCATTATTGCCGAACCCAATGCCTACATTGCCTTTGCGGGTAAAAGAGTAATTGAACAAACATTGAATAAAACAGTACCCGACGGTTCACAAGCGTCTGAGTATTTATTTCAGAAGGGCTTATTCGATCTAATCGTACCACGTAATCCTTTAAAAAGCGTTCTGAGTGAGTTATTTCAACTCCACACTTTCTTTCCTTTGAATCAAAATTAGACGAATAGGGTTGTCTTTGTTGACATAAGATCTAATTGTATCAAAGAATCAAAAGTCACAGAAAATAGAAAATCTGCCTCTTTTTTCTATATTTCTGATTATTGATCAAGAAGTCTCTATCAACAAGATAAAAGATGAAATTCTTATTTTCGTGAAATTAGGCAAATAAAAAATATCTTCTTCTCGTCATATATAATTAAATTAAAATCTAATCTATAAAATATAGAAAATATAGAATTTTTTATCTTTCTATATCTTACGATAATCTTATTTTTACTAAGAATCCCTGCTGGATGGCATTCTAACAAACCCTTCAATATAAATAGAATCTAATTTATTTTTAAGTGCTTAGTAAATGAAATTCGAAGACAAGAGCAAAAAATGAATAAAATAATATCGCATCCATATCCTTTCAAATCTTTCATGTAGAAAGATGAAATGAAAAACTACATTATATACTCACTTAGATATATACTTATATCTATACTTAATATCTATTCTATTAAGTATAGATATAAGTATATATAATTCCAATTTAGAATTATCAAATTATAATAAGATATCTTTATTCTTTATATATAATAAGATATCTTTATATTATAAATAATAAATATAAAATCTAAATAAAAATAACAGGTACAAATAGTAAATCGAGGTACCCATTCTATGACAACTCTTAACTTTCCCTCTGTTTTGGTCCCTTTAGTAGGCCTAGTATTTCCGGCAATCGCAATGGCTTCTTTATTTCTTCATGTTCAAAAAAACAAGATTGTTTAGAGCCGATGGCACAAACTCTCATCTATTTTTTTTTCAAAATTTACGCTTGTATCATAACACAGATATCCATTTAGACAAATTGGTATAAGCGGCTTCCGCCGAAAAACTCTTATGTCTCCAGAAAATACTATATTCTAGCGATTTTCGAATAGACCCGAATCGGCGGATGGCTGAACTGTAAAGTTGGTCTATCTATATGCATGTGGCTATCTTTAGTGAGATCATACGAAGGGTATGTTATTAGTTTAGATCTAACCAATTTAATGAATTACTCCTAAAGGTTCACATCAAACTAGTACTAGTTGATGCGGGTTACTTCGGAAACAAACGGACTAAAGTCAAATTCATTTGGGGTACTCTCTCAATAAAAAAAAAGTAACTGGATAAAGTATGAGTTGTCGATCAGAACATATATGGATAGAACCTATAACGGGGGCTCGAAAAACAAGTAATTTCTGCTGGGCTGTTATCCTTTTTTTAGGTTCATTAGGATTCTTGTTGGTTGGAACCTCGAGTTATCTTGGTAGAAATTTGATATCTTTATTTCCGTCTCAGCAAATAGTTTTTTTTCCACAAGGAATTGTGATGTCTTTCTACGGGATCGCGGGTCTTTTTATTAGCTCCTATTTGTGGTGCACAATTTCGTGGAATGTAGGTAGTGGTTATGATCGATTTGATAGAAAAGACGGAATAGTGTGTATCTTTCGTTGGGGATTTCCTGGAAAAAATCGTCGGGTCTTCCTCCGATTTTTTATAAAAGATATTCAGTCCATCAGAATAGAAGTTAAAGAGGGTATTTATGCTCGGCGTGTCCTTTATATGGATATCAGAGGCCAGGGAGCCATTCCATTGACTCGTACTGATGAGAATTTTACTCCACGGGAAATGGAACAAAAAGCTGCTGAATTGGCCTATTTCTTGCGTGTACCAATTGAAGTATTTTAAGAAATGAGCCGAGAAATGAATGCTTTCTCAGCAGAAGGGCAAAAACGCAAGAATAATTCTATAACATATATAACATAACTTAATCGAGGTTTCTTCAGAACATTCATTCGAGTCAAAGCAGACATATATGGAACAAGTATAAAAAAACTCTTTTGGGGATCTTTTATATGTATCGAAATATACACAACTCAATAAACTCAATAAAAAAAAAAAAAATAAGAAAAAAATTGAAATATCTCATAATCAACCATTTCTAAATAAGGAAATTCCCCCCTTTTTACTTGTTGGAATTGAGACTTTTAATAGAACTGATGCGTGAGAGAAATATTAGATTACATAGAGTCGACGGATGAGATGGGTTCATTAACAATTCACAGTGAAAAATGGCAAAAAAGAAAGCATTCACTCCTCTTTTATATCTTGCATCTATAGTATTTTTGCCCTGGTGGATTTCTCTCTCATTTCAAAAAAGTCTGGAATCTTGGGTTACTAATTGGTGTAATACTAGGCAATCCGAAACTTTTTTGAATGATATTGAAGAAAAGAGTATTCTAGAAAAATTTATAGAATTAGAGGAACTTCTCTTGTTAGAGGAAATGATCAAGGAATACTCGGAGACACATCTACAAAACCTTGGTATAGGAATTCACAAAGAAACAATCCAATTAATCAAGATACACAACGAGGGTCGTATTCATACGATTTTGCACTTCTCGGCAAATATAATCTGTTTCATTATTCTAAGTGGTTATTCTATTTTGGGTAATAAAGAACTTTTTATTCTTAACTCTTGGGCTCAGGAATTCCTATATAACTTAAGTGACACAATAAAAGCTTTTTCTCTTCTTTTATTAACTGATTTGTGTATCGGATTTCATTCGCCGCATGGTTGGGAACTGCTGATTGGCTTTGTCTACAAGGATTTTGGATTTGTTCAGAATGATCAAATTATATCTGGCCTTGTTTCCACTTTTCCAGTCATTGTAGATACAATTTTCAAATATTGGATTTTCCGTTATTTAAATCGCGTATCTCCGTCACTTGTAGTGATTTATCATTCAATGAATGACTGAAAAATTATCTACCTAATCCAATTATAATGTTTCTTACTTCGTAGTTGTATATAAGCAAAGCGTTGAAAATCGCTTTATATTTCTAGCCATCCCGCGGATTCCTCCTATATTCCTATAAAAATAGAAATTAATTTCTATTAATCCAGTCAAATTATTCCAGTAAATAACAGAATCGTGGATAGGAAACTCCATTAGTGACCTACCCCAATTTATTGTAGAAATTTTTGGGATCAATGCTTGGACCATGCAAACTAGAAATACTTTTTCTTGGATAAAGGAACAGATTACTCGATCTATTTCCGTATCGCTCATGATATATATCATAACTCGTACATCCATTTCAAATGCATATCCCATTTTTGCACAGCAGGGTTATGAAAATCCACGAGAAGCGACTGGACGTATTGTATGCGCCAATTGCCATTTAGCTAATAAACCGGTCGATATTGAGGTTCCGCAAGCGGTACTTCCCGATACTGTATTTGAAGCAGTTGTTCGAATTCCTTATGATATGCAACTGAAACAAGTTCTTGCTAATGGTAAAAAAGGCGCTTTGAATGTGGGGGCTGTTCTTATTTTACCAGAGGGTTTTGAATTAGCCCCTCCCGATCGTATTTCCCCCGAGATAAAAGAAAAGATGGGCAATCTGTCTTTTCAGAGCTATCGCCCCAATCAAAAAAATATTCTTGTCATAGGCCCTGTTCCTGGTCAGAAATATAGTGAAATAACCTTTCCTATTCTTTCCCCCGACCCCGCTACTAAGAAAGACATTCACTTCTTAAAATATCCTATTTACGTAGGCGGAAACAGGGGAAGGGGCCAGATTTATCCTGACGGGAGCAAGAGTAACAATACAGTTTATAATGCTACAGCATCAGGTATAGTAAGCAAAATCCTACGAAAAGAAAAGGGGGGATACGAAATAACCATAGCGGATACATCGGATGGACGTCAAGTGGTTGATATTATCCCTCGGGGGCCAGAACTTCTTATTTCAGAAGGCGAATCTATCAAATTGGATCAACCGTTGACAAGTAATCCTAATGTGGGCGGATTTGGTCAGGGAGATGCAGAAATAGTACTTCAAGATCCATTACGTGTACAAGGCCTTTTGTTCTTCTTCGCATCTGTTATTTTGGCACAAATCTTTTTGGTTCTTAAAAAGAAACAGTTCGAGAAGGTTCAATTGTCCGAAATGAATTTCTAGACTCGCGGATTTATCGACATCAAATTTGTAAAAAGAACCAAATTATTTTTAGTAATTATGATTATCTATGATAAAAAATGAAATTCTAAAAAGCCTTTTGTTTGTTTATACTCTTTTTCTACGAGATGCCGGGAATTCCTTAGTACCACATTCCTAGCCATAGTATGTAGATTTTGAAGAAGACTATTTGACTTGACCCCTTCTTTTGTTGTTTTTTTTTTTTT